CTCGAATGGATCTCTTAGTTGTTGGGAGGGTTGCCCAAAAGCAGTATATAAGGCATACCCGGTAAAACTTACAAGTAAACCAGATATAGAGATGGCAACTAGAGTTGCTGTTTCCATTTTTATATAATTTCAAGATCACAATGGATCTATGATAAGATCATTTATTTACAATGGAATGGTATACAAAGTCAACAGATCTCAATCAATACAAAATTGAATTTATGGCTACACAAACAGTTGAGGATAGTTCTAGATCTGGTCCAAGACGAACGATTATAGGGGATTTACTGAAACCATTGAATTCGGAATATGGGAAAGTAGCTCCTGGTTGGGGAACTACTCCTTTGATGGGTGTTGCGATGGCTCTATTTGCGATATTTTTGTCTATTATTTTGGAGATTTATAATTCTTCCATTTTACTGGACGGAATTTCAATGAATTAGATTCGATTCACAAGAACCCCTAAATAACTGCTCAATAGAAATATTGTGGGTCTCCCGTTTTTATCCCACTCTTATTTGGTAGTTCGATCGTGGAATTTTTTTTTTTTTTTTTATGTATTTCCGGAATATGAGTGTGTGACTTGTTATAATTGATCCTATGGATACTACAGAAAAAAAATCTGTCATCTTGATCAAAATGGTTTTATTTCGTTGGATATTAAGTCTAGTCTAGTATCTGGAGCACGCAATATATGAAATAAATTAAAAAATATTATAACTATGATTCATACTTATCAGACCTCGCAGCCGGACTCCAAAAAAAGAGTTAGAAGTGATAAATCAAAATTTTTTTTTTTCAACTCCCGTTTATTCTTTGTTTATTATTATTATTATAAACGTTTCTTTTCATTTATTATTTTCATTATAAAAAATCATTGAATAAGCGATGATCCAAAGATTCTTACTCAGAGAATTTTTGAACTTTTTTCTTTTGTTTTGGAAGGTTTTATTGACTCATCGTGGTTCTAGTATGAATCTGTGGTTTTAATTGATTCATAGGGTCTTAACAAGAGAATTCCTATCAATAAATAATATAAATAATAAAGAAAATAAGAGTAAAGTCGCATTACACACAAATAAAAAAAGAAAAAAAAATAGGTAAATAGAAGATTCAAGAAGCCCGTAATGATCCATAATATAAACACGAATGAGCCGACTTGATATTTTAGCATTATAACCACAAAGAAAAAAGAATCTTTTTTGGATTTTTATTCTTTCGTATTTTGAGAAAAAATTGACTCAAATCATAGGATTAAAAAGTTTTCAATTTTTTATTACAAATATCTGTTAGAACTAGTATTTTGGTGTTTCTGTTTGAGCCGTATGAGATGAAATTCTTATATACGGTTCTCAGAGGGGGAGAACCCTCGGTTTACCTATCTCGATAAAGTGTATGATTGGTTTGAAGAACGTCTTGAAATTCAGGCGATTGCAGATGATATAACTAGTAAATACGTTCCCCCTCATGTAAACATATTTTATTGTCTAGGAGGAATTACGCTTACTTGTTTTTTAGTACAAGTAGCTACGGGGTTTGCTATGACTTTTTACTATCGTCCAACCGTTACTGAGGCTTTTGCTTCTGTTCAATATATAATGACTGAAGCTAATTTTGGTTGGTTAATCCGATCAGTTCATCGCTGGTCGGCAAGTATGATGGTACTAATGATGATCCTGCACGTATTTCGCGTGTATCTCACTGGTGGCTTTAAAAAACCTCGCGAATTGACTTGGGTTACAGGTGTGGTTCTGGCTGTATTGACCGCATCCTTTGGTGTAACTGGTTATTCCTTACCTTGGGACCAAATTGGTTATTGGGCTGTAAAAATTGTAACAGGTGTACCGGAAGCTATTCCTGTAATAGGATCGCCCTTGGTAGAGTTATTACGCGGAAGTGCTAGTGTCGGACAATCCACTTTGACTCGGTTTTATAGTTTACACACTTTTGTCTTACCTCTTCTTACTGCCGTATTTATGTTAATGCACTTCTCAATGATACGTAAGCAAGGCATTTCGGGTCCGTTATAGCGAATATAAATCATAGAGATTTATCATCAGTTATTTATTACTGGGGGGAGAAAGAATAGTATTTCATTGCTACAAATATGTATTATTGAAAAAATAAGACATGTATTTGGATATTTTCCTTCAACTCCAAAAAAAGTATTTGTTATTTGACACTATCTAGTTGAAGTAAATTCTTGTAAGAGAAAATGGATTATGGGAGTGTGTGACTTGAACTATTGATTGGGCCGTGCAGATATATAACTTTTTTCTTCCACATTATCTGCCACATTGGAATTTACAATCAAATGTGTCTTTGTTCCAACCACCGTGTAAGCTCTATACAGAGGATAGGCTGGTTCGTTTGAAGAGAATTTTTTCTATGATCAGACTTGATCATGTTATGTTGTCGTACATGAACAGACTCCGTAAAATCCAGTAAAATAAGTAATGTGGTATAATCAAAATCATTTTTTAGCTATTTCACTTATTTA